CCTTCGGATTGAGCCGACATCCGTTACGGTCGTTCATTCTAGTAAAAGAATCTCCGTTCCAGAACCGTACGTGAGATTTTCATCTCATACGGCTCCTCCCTTCTGTGCATAGTACTAAGGGGAATAATTCATGTAATCAAAATTTCACTATTCTCATTATGAACTCACAGGAGCTGGTATTTTTACAAGAAATTTCTAGCCAGCCTTCCCACAAGAGGTTTTTTCTTAACACCGATCTTATTAGTGCTAGATAGAAATGGTAACTCCAAAAATTTCTTTGTACTCGACGCTTACGATTTCCAGGAATTAGTCACTTCAACGGTCTTTGATGGTTATACGGGTACCAAAAGTACGAATGAGATGGATCTTTGTTTTCCCAACCATTCTTTTTAGTCCCGATACCGATAAGGATAAAGGGTTATTTATAACAAAGTTTTTGTGTTGTTGATTCCTAGGTGTAGTGCTTTTTCCCCGATGCCACCTATTGGTACTAAATGAAGTAGGATTGACCTCCAATACAGAACCTATAGATGTAACCTTTCGCTCAATACTAAAATCGATAATTGAAGCATCTAAGGCTGCATCAATCGAGGATACACGACAGAAGGAATTGCTCTATCTCCAAACTTCACCTTCACCAAGCGTAGGTTTCTTTAACTAATTTGTTTTTTTCTATTCCTAACTACGTTCTTTTTCTCGTAAAACTGAGGGGTAAAAAAAACAAGATCAAGAAAAAAACAAGAAAAAAAATCAAATCGCACCATCTCTGTAATAGGTAAATGCCTTTTTTTCTCCTGAAGTTGTCGGAATTATTCGTAATAAAATATTGGCTACAATTGAAGAGGTCTTATCAATAAAATTTCCATTTATTCGAGATCTAGGCATAATTAGCAACTCATTCTATAATTCTTCTCATCCCCCTTCGGGGAAAATGATCCCACAAAAAAAGGAATTGTACAGTACAAAATAACATAAAAACAGACTAATTGGAAAAAATGTGGTGTCCCCCTTTTGGACAAAGATGAAATGAAATAGTTGAATCAGATTAGATTTCATTCCAATTTCGTAGTATACCAATGATTATTACTATTTCATCTAAGTTGGATAACCAAGTTTCCTATGGATTTTTATAACTTGAGAAGTTTTTATTTGGTTATGATCCAAAAAGGAAAAAGAATGGAATAATCATTCCATGATAAAATCAAATTCAAATAAAGTAACCATCCTTTTTGTTTGCATAACGTGTATGTGCCACACCATACAATTGAAATAGAAAAATTCATCGGACGATTCATGAATTTTGAATAGATCCATGGGGTAGCTGATGAAAGAAGTTGTTGTTGATAAATAGGAAATTGGAAAAAAAAAATTTCTTCTTCTGGAACCATCGGGCGGTCATACCTGTACTACAATTAAGATGAATGACTCGCTATTCATTCGAGTTTTGGTCAAGAATAACATTCTGTAGGAGAGATGGCCGAGTGGTTCAAGGCGTAGCATTGGAACTGCTATGTATACTTTTGTTTACCGAGGGTTCGAATCCCTCTCTCTCCGTTTCTTTTCATTCATCCATGTTACCGACTACAATGTATCAAATTAAATAAGAATTGATATCCTTATTCTAAAATTCTAAAAGTAAGACCCTTATTTAAGAGAGATTCTCTATCCCTAATTACATCCCTGTGATAGGTAAAATACAAATAGAAATATCATATGGATATTGAAAAGAAGAAAAAAGAAAAAGAATCCTATTGCCGATCCATTTGTGATACGTGAATTAGACAGGGCACAAGGTACTCTATTTACTTCAGCGAAAGGAGTCAAAATTGTATGAACCTTGTTATTTTCGTTAGAATCAAGTCTGACGGGAATAATATTCTACGACCAACAACTCATTTATTTTCAGGCCGATCCATTTACTATCTATTATTTGATTTACAAATCCTTTATATTGTAAGGAGTCAATAGTCAAATGGTTTGGCAATTCCCCGTGGGGGGATGAAACAAGATAATTTTGAATCAGAGCTTTCGATCTTTCTTTATCCTTCGTAGTAATAATATCTCGAGGTTTGCAACGATAACTTGGTATATCCACTATACGACCATTAACTAAAATGTGTCTATGGTTAACTAATTGTCTGGCTCCAGGAATGGTCGAAGCCATACCTAATCGAAAAAGGATGTTATCCAAACGCATCTCAAGTAGTTGTAGTAAAACCTGGCCTGTTGACCCTTTGGCTTTTCCAGCAATATGCACATATTTAAGTAATTGTTGCTCTGTCAGACCATAATGAAAACGCAATTTCTGTTTCTCTTCTAAACGAATACGATATTGCGATCTTTTTCCAGAGCGCAATTGGGTTTGAAGATCACTTCTTGATCTGGGTCTTTTACTAGTTAGTCCCGGTAAAGCCCCCAGCCGGCGTATTTTTTTGAAACGAGGTCCTCGGTAACGAGACATATAAAGGCTCCTTTTTGATTCACTTTTATTTGACAAAAAAATCTAAATTCAGACTGAACTAAAGGATAAGCAAAGCAAAACTCAATCTATCAATCTACTAAAGTCCTACAAAACAGAATAGAATAAAAGAAATTTTATCAATATTCGGATTTTTTGCATATATATAGGAAATTCAAGTGAAGGCTACGTTTTCCAATTCCTTCTTTAGAGATCTAATTGTTCTAGTCAACTTTTTTCTTCATAGCTATAGCTGAAAGTTACCATGACATAATAGATCGGTGACCCGACATTTAGAGAAAGCGAGAGTAGAGATTTTCAATCATGGAAAGAAAAAAATCGATAAAGAAAAAGAGCCGGCTATCGGAATCGAACCGATGACCATCGCATTACAAATGCGATGCTCTAACCTCTGAGCTAAGCGGGCGGATATAAGAGCAATAGTGTATAGGAATACAGAATACAGAAAACTATCGGATCTTAGCTATTACCTAGTGATTCTTCTTCTTTTTTTATTTCATTTATTGATTATTGAAATTTCTTCTATTTCTTAATTTAGAAAATAGAAAAGAAAACTATTTAGATCTAGATAAATTAGATATCTAAATAGAAATAGAAATTCAATTCCATATTCATATCTAGGATATGAAATAAAATATCAATGAAATTCAAATTTGAAATGAAAAAAAGAGGAAATTCAAATATCAAATCAAATATTCAATCAAATTCAAACACAAATATTAGATATAAAATTAAAAAATATTCAATTTACAATTGAAATATTCATTCAATTATGAATGAAATAATTTCAATTCTTACTATTCAGAATATGATTAATATGAAGATGAATATGAAATCAATACAAGAAATAAAATCTGAAATTCAATCTTCAAGAATATTAGGATCATTTCATTTTATAATAATTCAAATCATATTCTGAATAATTCATTTATGATCATTAGAATGGTATCATTCTAATCGTGGAACTATAAAACTATACTAGAAATCGAAATTTCGCGTAACGAAACTATCTATATCCTAAATCCTAATAGATAAATAGTGAAAAGAGAATCCTATTCTATTGATTTCTATTCGAGGAAATCAATGACTAAAACTGAGAAAAATTTGGATTCTATCATTATACACAAGAGGACAAAAAAAAAGAATCGACCGTTCCACTATTAAAAGCTGCACTGTAAAAATGAAGGAGTAGGAAAGGCATAGATATATGTGGGATATATCTATCCATATTGAATTGCGGATACATCAATGATAGAATCATTTCGGATTGAAACAAATAGGGTTCATCCAATAGAGATGAAATGATAGAATATAGAATCAAAGGGTGGGCAAAAAAGAAAATAGCAGCATACACTTTTTCGATATAGGAATCATTACCTAATGAATTCAATAGTGCCAAGATCAATGAAAGAGGTGGATGGAATTTCAACTGGATCCTTGTCTCAAAGCAAAGGGGGATATGGCGAAATTGGTAGACGCTACGGACTTGATTGTATTGAGCCTTGGTATGGAAACCTGCTAAGTGGTAACTTCCAAATTCAGAGAAACCCTGGAACTAAAAATGGGCAATCCTGAGCCAAATCTTTTTTTTTAGAAAAAAAAAATGGAAAATTAGAATAAAAAGGGATAGGTGCAGAGACTCAATGGAAGCTGTTCTAACGAATGAAATTGACTACGTTACGTTAAGGATAACCTTATATACCTAATACGTACGTATACATACTGACATAGCAAACGATTAATCACAACCCGAATCTTCTATCGAATCCTATTCTCTATCTCTATATATCAAACTAGAAATCTTCTATTTCTATTATCTATTATATCTATTATATTAGTATATTTAGTATATATATAGAATATATTCTATTAGATTCATAATCTATATATTTATTCATTCTATTATTCTACTATTAAAGAATAAAAGAATATTTCTATATTCTTTCTATATTCTTTATAGGGATCTATAGAAACCCTCTATTTCTATTCTATATTAATTACTATGAATTAGAATGATAGAGATCAAAAAATCTATGAAAAATTGAAGAATTATTGTGAATCAATTCCAATTGAAGTTGAAAAAAGAATCAAATTCGAATATTCAGTGATCAAATGATTCATTCCAGAGTTTTATAGATCTTTTGAAGATTAATCGGACGAGAATAAAGAGAGAGTCCCATTTTACATGTCAATACCGACAACAATGAAATTTATAGTAAGAGGAAAATCCGTCGAATTTGAAAATCGTGAGGGTTCAAGTCCCTCTATCCCCAATAAAAAGCCCATTTTACTTCCTCACTCTTTATTTATCCTCATCCTCTTTTTCATCAGAGGTTCAGTTCAAACAAAATTAAATATCTTTCTCATTTCATTCACTCTGTTCTTTCACAAATGGACCCAAATAGAAATCCTCGTATCTTCTTCCAATCAAATTTCATTTGTATAGTACGATACCTGTACAAATGAACATATATGTTCAAGGAATCTCCGTTATTGAATCATTCACAGTCCATATCATTAT